TAATTATCACTATAAATAAGAACCATAATTCCAACAGTAGTGATTAATATTGACATAATAGAAGTAAGTGGATCAATTAAGTAGCCGAATTCTAAAGAAAAATCATTAGTGATGATCCAAGACCATACATATTGATAGATAGAACTGCTATTTATTTGCTGAATAGACAGATCAATCGAAAAAATCATGACTATACTTAACAATAAAATACTATGAAAGGACCACATACGACGAAGATTTTTTGTTGCCGTGGGAAAAAGAAGAAGTCCCACCCCTATTAACATAGGAACTGGAAGTGGAACGAAGGGTATTATCCATGCATATTGATATGTCTGTTCCATAAAAAATAAAAGGTTTTTTATTCTTAATTAAGTGTTTCCGATTCACCGGATCTTATCTCTTTTGAAAGGAGTCAATAAAAAAATCAAGATATGTACTAACTTAAATAGAATTTTCTAATTTTATATTCTTACTTATTGTTTATTGTGAGTCTTTCTTAAATACTTCAACTATTCAAATCAAGAAGTTACAATTGGTCAAATGATATAACTAAAGTACTCGTAAAACGTGAATACTTAGTTAGTCACTAATATATTTATGAAGATACCGAAAATGAAAAATTCAATGATTATTAAAAAATTTCTAGTCATAGAGCAAGTATAAAGAATTACACTAAAAATACTAATATGAATCATAGGATTAGATTAACTAAGATCACTAACCTGGCCTAATGAAATAAGAACTCGCTATTTTAGTTAGTTTATTCAAAATAATGAACTAGTTCATTATGGAATTGATTGATTTATTTCCAGTCTAATAAAATAAAAAACATTAAAGATTAAAGTTTTTCAGTAAGCAACAAGGGTGGGGTTCTTAACCCTTTCGATGTATTTTAGTACATGTAAATTAAATGTAGAACGACGAAAATAGGCAGAAATAGAAATGTAGGGTCTTTTTGATTCTTTATGTTATAGAGTTCAACCAATTTAATTGCTAGGGCACGGCATATTCTATAGATTTGAATAAGAAAGAGAAATAAAAGTATCAATATCAATCAATACAAATTTTTCTTTCTTACGAATATTGTATGGACTAGAAAAACCATTTTCTTTTTGAAAAAAAAAATCATATATCCTCTTCTTCTAGTAATATTTTATGCAATTTTCACATATCTTTCACCTATCTACATTTATATGAAAATAATATTATCTAGAGAATAAAAAGAACAATTCGTTTTGAACAATAGATGTCTTTCACATCCAACTATAATAATGAGTAACCTCTTCATTTTTAAATGGCAGTTCCAAAAAAACGTACTTCTATATCAAAAAAGCGTATTCGTAAAAATATTTGGAAACGGAAGGGATATTGGGCAGCGTTAAAAGCTTTTTCGTTAGGGAAATCTCTTTTGACCGGAAATTCAAAAAGTTTTTTTGTGCGACAAACAAATAAGTAATAAAACGTTGGAATAATCTGAATTGATTTGACTCGAAAAAAAGGTCCATTTCATAATTAAAAATGAACAATTTACATTACCTATTGTTATTATTGTTGGGCTAATCAATATGAAATGGACCTTTCTTTTCTCCTATGATATAGGAATAAGAATTCTTCTGTTTAATGAATTCTACAACTAATACTTTTTTTGTTTGAAAAAAGAATAAAGACAGGAGGTTTTAACCCTCTTTTAGTATGTTTTTTCATTTCCAAGGTGGGGAGTTTTATTTTCCCCATCGAACTATTTGTTACAATTCCAATAATAAATAAGAAAATTCTTTTTTCTCTCTATATCATATCTATAGAAGAGCAAATAGAAAATCTTTAGCTAAGTTAAAATTAATGAATTGTTGATACTAATTGATTCCATTTTTAAAACTTTTTGTGTAACTTTCGGACTTCTTAATTTCCTTTCTCTAAATTATTAGATAGATCTCCCATATATCTTTCGCTTTCAACCCAATCAAAAAAGCCGTTAGCTTAGTTAGGATATTGTGTACGAAAAATGTGTCATTTTAAAATAATTCAAACAAAATGGGGTCTATTTTGTAAAAATGCATTTTTTTGAGTTCGATCGCGGTAGAATTATCTAGTTACAAGAGTTCAATCTCAGGAAAGCATAACCTACACGAAAGTCTTAAATTAATTTAATAAACTGACACCCTAAATGAAAATAATGAACCTTCAAATCCCTATTTGAATGAATTTGGATTTATCAGTTTAAATCTTTCCTAAAAAACATTGCATTGAATTTACTCCTCCAATCTCGACGATTGAATATGAATAGGCTATTATGAGTTCGAGCAAGCCGCTATGGTGAAATCGGTAGACACGCTGCTCTTAGGAAGCAGTGCTAAAGCATCTCGGTTCGAGTCCGAGTAGCGGCATGCCATCTTCGAGAAGAGATACAATAGATCATATAATGAATTCAGTTCCCAATTTTAATTTCTTAATTAAGATTAAGGGATTCAAGATTTTTATGATATTTTTAACTTTAGAGCAT